TTTTTGTGCCCAGGCCCATCGCGGTTATACAAAAAATACAAGTAAATTTTATTGGTATAAGTTAAATAAATATTTATTTAATAAATAATAATTTTTTAGGTGAAATTTTAATTTATTTTAATTAATATAATTATAGTTATTGAAACTTGGAAATTTTTGTACTAAACTAGGATTAGATACCCTACTATAAAAATTGTATATAATTAAACCGGAGTAGTATTAGTTAAGGTCTTGAAACTCAAAAAATTTGGCGGTATTTTAGTCTATTTAGAGGAACCTGTAGTATAATCGATAATCCACGATGGACCTCACTTAATTTTGTTTTTCAGTTTGTATACCGCTGTTATTTGAAAATTTTATAAGAATATTAATTTTCATAGTTTTTTATTAAAAAGTAAATCAGGTCAAGGTGCAGCTTATGATTAAGTATTTATGGGTTACAATGAAGGTATTTATATGAATTAAAACATGAAAGTTGTTTTTTGAAAGCGGATTTAATAGTAAATTTTTATAGATTAAAGAGTTGATTTTAGCTCTAAAATATGCACACATCGCCTCGTCGCTCTTGTTATTAATATATAAAGAATAAGGTCGTTAACAATAGTAGATTGTTACGGAAAGTGGTATCTTAGAATTGAACAATTTAAAGCCTTTTTTAGTAAAGCATTTCATTTACACTGAAAAGATTATTGTGCAAATCAGTATAAATTGATAATATATAATTGTTAATATTTTTATTATTTATATTATTATTAAAAATAATTATTTTATTGTGTTATAGTATTTTATACAGAACTAATAATTTTAATGATAGCTTATTTGTATTGTAAAAGAATTTTGAAATATTTGAAAAATATATAATTTAAAAGAAGATTTAATTTTTCGTACCTTGTGTATCAGGGTTTATTAAATAAAAATTTTTTATAAAAAATTTTCTCGAAAAGGAATGATCTAATTAAATATAATAGTTAATGTTATAAATTTATTATAAATATTTAATTTGAAATGAAATGTTATTCGTATTCCTTGATATCTAGTTTTTTAAGAAATAAATTTAATTTAGCTTTTTATAATGTAATAATTTATTTAATAAATTTATTATTTATTAAAAGTTATATTTAACGGGATGAGCTGTTAAATAAATTATTAAAAATTTTATTAATATAAAAATATTTGTATGCTTAGAATTAGCAATCATTAAAGATTTTTTTTATAAATTATATTTTTTTTAATATTATTTATTTTGTTTTAATTAATTTATTAAAATTTTAAATTTAATCATATAAATTTAATTAATATATGATAATAATTAGTATAATTTTTTTTTGTAATTTTATATTTGACTGTTAGGTTTTTATAAGGAATTCGGCAAAAATTATGTCGCGGTCCTGTTTAACAAAAACATGTCTTTTTGAGTTTAATTTAAAGTCTAATCTGCCCACTGATAAAAATTTAAGGGCCGCAGTATTCTGACTGTGCAAAGGTAGCATAATCATTAGTCTTTTAATTGAGGGCTTGTATGAATGATTGAACGAGATATAAGCTGTCTCATAAAAATTTAAATAGAATTTTATTTTTTAGTTAAAAAGCTAAAATGAATTTAAAAGACGAGAAGACCCTATAGATCTTTATAATTTGTTTATAAATTTTTTTAGGGTTATTTTTTTGAATTTATAAATTAAATTATTTTGTTGGGGTGACAATGAAATTTAATAAACTTTCATATTTTTGTAACATTAAATTTATGATTTTTTTTGATCCACCTATTAGTGATTAAAAATTTAAGTTACCTTAGGGATAACAGCGTAATTATTTTGGAGAGTTCTTATCAATAGAATAGTTTGCGACCTCGATGTTGGATTAAGATTAATTCTGGGTGTAGCAGTTCAGTTTATTAAGTCTGTTCGACTTTTAATTTCTTACATGATCTGAGTTCAAACCGGCGTGAGCCAGGTTGGTTTCTATCTTTAAATTAATATAATACTTTAGTACGAAAGGACCAAGTATTAAAAATATCAATTTTTTAAATATTGAATATTATTAATATAACTATTTTGGCAGATTAGTGCCATAAATTTAGAATTTATATATGTAATTTATATTACAAATAGTACTTGTATTATATTGAGTTATTACTTAGATTAGTTGGAAGTTTAATTTTAATTGTTTGTGTATTAGTAGGAGTTGCATTTTTAACTTTACTAGAGCGTAAGGTTTTAGGTTATATTCAAATTCGAAAGGGTCCTAATAAAGTAGGCTTAATAGGTATTCCTCAACCTTTTTGTGATGCTATTAAGTTATTTACAAAGGAACAAACTTATCCTCTTATATCTAATTATATTAGATATTATTTTTCTCCTATTTTTTCTCTTTTTTTATCCTTATTAGTTTGAATATGTATACCTTTATTAGTAAAGTTGTATTCATTTAATTTAGGTTTATTATTTTTTTTATGCTGTACTAGATTAGGAGTATACACTGTTATGATTGCTGGTTGATCTTCTAATTCAAATTATGCTTTACTTGGGGGATTACGGGCTGTTGCTCAAACTATTTCTTATGAAGTTAGTTTAGCTTTAATTATATTGTCTTTTGTTATTTTAATTGGCGGGTATAATTTACTTGATTTTTATTATTATCAAATAAATATTTGATTTTTATTTTTATTATTACCTTTAGCCTTAGTGTGGTTTGCTTCTTGTTTAGCTGAAACTAATCGGACTCCCTTTGATTTTGCTGAGGGGGAATCTGAGTTAGTTTCTGGGTTTAATGTAGAATACAGAAGAGGGGGATTTGCATTAATTTTTTTGGCAGAATATGCTAGAATTTTATTTATAAGAATATTATTTTCGATAATTTTTTTAGGGGGAAATATTTTTAGTTTTATATTTTATTTAAAATTAGTTTTTATTTCTTTTTTATTTATTTGAGCCCGTGGTACTTTACCTCGTTTTCGTTATGATAAATTAATATATTTAGCTTGAAAATGTTTTTTACCTTTTTCTTTAAATTTTTTGATTTTTTTTCTCGGGCTAAAGATATTGTTATTTACTTTAATTTAGTTTATTATTTTTAGTAAAGTCAATAGAAAATTTATTTTCTATCTTATGTTTTCAAAACATATGCTTATTCAAGCTCATTAACTAATTTAATAATTTATCTCATCAAATGGTAATAATTGGATTAATAATAAAATAAAGGAAGTATAGAACTGTTAGTAATTGGCCTACAAATACATAAGGGTCTTCTACTGGTCGTGCTCCAATTCATGTTAATAATGCTACAATTGTTACTATAAATCAAAATATAATTTGATTAATAGGATAAAATTGAATTCCTCGAAATTTACTTATATGGGTAAATGGCAAAATAAATAGAATTGCAATTGATAATACAAGTGCAATTACTCCTCCTAATTTATTAGGAATAGAGCGTAGAATTGCATAAGCAAATAAAAAGTATCATTCTGGCTGGATATGAACTGGGGTAACTAGAGGATTAGCGGGAATGAAGTTATCTGGGTCTCCTAATAAATATGGATTAATTAGGGTTAGTAAAGTTAATCCTATAATTATGATAATAAACCCTACAATATCCTTAAAAGAAAAATATGGGTGGAAGGGAATTTTGTCTGAATTAGAATTAATTCCTAGAGGGTTATTTGAACCTGTTTGGTGTAGAAACAATAAATGAATTATTGTTATAGCAGCTACAATAAAAGGTAAAATAAAGTGAAAGGTAAAGAATCGTGTAAGGGTGGCATTGTCAACTGCAAACCCTCCTCATACTCATTGTACTAATATAGTACCTAAGTAGGGGATAGCTGACAATAAATTTGTAATTACAGTAGCTCCTCAAAATGATATTTGTCCTCAGGGTAATACATATCCTATAAATGCTGTTCCTATTACTAAGAATAATAAAATTACTCCTGCAAATCATGTAGGGACAAATAAATATGAGCCATAGTAAATTCCTCGGCCAATATGTAGATAAATACAGATAAAGAAGAATGATGCTCCATTTGCGTGTAATGTACGTAATAATCATCCATAATTTACATCTCGACAGATATGATTAACTCTATCAAAGGCTAATCTAATATCTGCGGTATAATGTATAGCTAAGAATAGGCCAGTAAGAATTTGAATTACTAAGCATAATCCTAGTAATGACCCAAAATTTCATCATGCTGAAATATTAACTGGGGCGGGTAAATCAACTAATGCATTATTAGCAATTTTTAATAACGGGTGTTCTAATCGTAAGGGTTTGTTCATTAGTTAATTTATTTGTCGTAAAGGTCCATAAAATACATTAGTAATTTTTACAATAACAATTAATGTAATAAGTAAGTAATTAATTAGAATGAGAGTTATTAGATTTGTTGGATAATTATAAATTTTGTTAAGTATAATACAGTTTTCTTTAATTAATAAATTTGTATTTGAAGATTCTATTATTTCAATATTTTCTGTAATAGGGGTAATAATATTTATATCTACAATAGATATTAATATAATTGATAAACTTATTATTATGGCTGATAAAATAATGGGCTTTATTGATAGAGAAAATATTTCGTTTGATGCGAGAGATGTCACGTAAATAAATAGTACCAATATACCCCCTAAAAATACTAAGAATAAAATATATGAGAATCAGAAAGTTTTAGAAATAATTCCTGAAGCTAGGCATACTATTAATGTTTGAATTAATAATATTAGTCCTATAGCTAACGGGTGATTTATTTGTATAAAAATTAATCTTGATGTAATAATAGATAGACTTATAAATAATTGAAAGATTTCAAGGAATTAAAAATTCAAGGGGTAGTTTATTTTAAAATATTAACTTTGGGAGTTAATGAAAAAGAATTTCTTTTCTCTTGAAGTTTTAAAAAAAATAATTTTATTTTTGATTTACAAGACCAATGTTTTTTTTTAATTATTTAGTATTTATTTTTATATTTTTGTCTGGGGCGTTAGTTTTTGTTTTAAATCGTAAACATTTGCTTTCAATGCTTCTTAGACTTGAGTATATTGTTTTAAGATTGTTTGGTTTATTATTTATATATTTAATAACTCTAGGGTATCAAAGATTTTTTACTATAATATTTTTAACTTTTAGAGTTTGTGAGGGGGCATTAGGCTTATCAATTTTGGTTTCATTAATTCGTACCCATGGTAATGATTATTTTCAATCTTTTAGAGTATTACAATGTTAAAATTTTTATTTTTTTTAATAGTTTTAATTGTTTTTAGTTTTATGAATAATATATTTTGAATGGTTCAGAATATATTATTTTTTATAGCTTTTTTATTTATTGTAATAGGTTATTTTAGTAATTATTTTATAGGTCTAAGTTATTTTATAGGATGTGATATAATTTCTTATGGTTTAGTATTACTAAGAATTTGAATTTGTGCTTTGATATTGTTAGCAAGTGAATCTGTAGAAAAATATGATAATTATAAAAATTTATTTTTATTTAATGTTTTAATATTATTATTACTTTTATTATTAAGATTTTCTACAATGAATTTATTTTTATTTTATTTATTTTTTGAAGGAAGCTTAATTCCTACAATGTTTTTGGTTCTTGGGTGAGGGTATCAACCTGAACGACTACAAGCCGGGGTATATTTATTATTTTATACTTTATTAGCTTCTTTGCCTATAATAGTAGGTATTTTTTATATTTATAATGATCTTAATACGATAAATTTTTATATAATAATAAATAATTTATATAATTATGACTTATTGTATCTTGTTATAATTTTTGCTTTTTTAGTTAAAATACCAATATTTTTAGTTCATTTATGGTTACCTAAAGCTCATGTAGAGGCTCCTGTTTCTGGTTCTATAATTTTAGCTGGTATTATATTAAAGTTAGGGGGGTACGGCTTATTACGGGTATTTTCTTTTCTTCAAGTTAGAGGATTAAAGTTTAATTATATTTGGGTTAGTATTAGATTAGTCGGGGGGGTTTTAGTAAGCTTAATTTGTTTACGTCAAACTGATTTAAAGTCTTTAATTGCTTATTCTTCGGTGGCACATATAGGTATTGTTTTAAGAGGATTAATAACAATAAGTTATTGGGGATTTTGTGGATCTTATACTCTAATAATTGCCCATGGCTTATGTTCATCAGGACTGTTTTGTTTAGCTAATATTTCTTATGAGCGGTTAGGGAGACGAAGATTGTTAATTAATAAGGGGCTATTAAATTTTATACCTAGTATAGCATTATGATGATTTTTATTAAGAGCAGGGAATATGGCGGCTCCTCCTACTTTAAATTTACTTGGTGAAATTAGTTTATTAAATAGTATTATTAGTTGATCTTGGGTTAGAATAATTATATTAAGTTTATTATCTTTTTTTAGAGCTGCTTATACTTTATATTTATATGCTTATAGCCAGCACGGTAAGATTTATTCTGGAATTTATTCTGTTTCTGGGGGGGTATCTCGGGAATATTTATTATTATTTTTGCATTGATTACCTTTAAATTTATTAATTTTAAGGAGAGATATGTGCATACTTTGGTTATATTTAAATAGTTTAATAAAAATATTGATTTGTGGTGTCAATGATATGAAATTTTTCATTTTAGATCGTGGAATTTTTATCTATTTGTTTAATTAGATTTGTTTTTTTATTTTCTATTAGAATAATTTTATTTATTATAGGGATTAATTTTTTAATAAATGAATATTCTTTATTTATTGAATGAGAGGTAATTTCTTTAAATTCTTCAAGAATTGTAATAACTTTCCTTTTTGATTGAATAAGTTTAATATTTATAAGATTTGTTCTTTTAATTTCTTCATTAGTAATTTATTATAGAAAAGAATATATGTCTAGTGATTCTAATATTAATCGATTTATTATATTAGTTTTACTATTTGTTTTATCTATAATATTATTAATTATTAGCCCAAATTTAATTAGAATTTTATTAGGGTGGGATGGGCTAGGCCTTGTATCTTATTGTTTAGTAATTTATTTTCAGAATGAAAAGTCCTATAATGCTGGAATATTAACTGCCTTATCTAATCGTATTGGGGATGTTGCTTTATTACTTTCTATTGCTTGAATATTAAATTATGGTAGATGGAATTATATTTTTTATTTAGAATTAATAAAGGATGATTTTTCTATAATAATTATCGGGGGGTTAGTTATGTTAGCTGCTATAACAAAGAGAGCTCAAATCCCCTTTTCCTCTTGATTACCTGCAGCTATGGCAGCTCCTACCCCAGTTTCTGCTTTAGTCCATTCTTCTACATTGGTAACTGCTGGGGTTTATTTATTAATTCGGTTTAATATTTTGTTGTGTGACACTTTAATTGGAAAATTCCTTTTAGTTATTTCTGGTCTTACTATATTTATAGCAGGAATAGGGGCTAATTTTGAATTTGACTTAAAAAAAATTATTGCATTATCTACTTTAAGACAATTAGGCTTAATAATGAGAATTCTTTCTATAGGATTTTATAAATTGGCCTTTTTTCATCTTTTAACTCATGCTTTGTTTAAGGCACTATTATTTATATGCGCTGGGGCAATTATTCATAATATAAATAATTTTCAAGATATTCGATATATGGGGGGGCTAGCTATTCACATACCTTTTACTTCTTCATGCTTTAATGTAGCAAATTTAGCTTTGTGCGGGATACCTTTTTTAGCGGGGTTTTATTCTAAGGATTTAATTTTAGAAATTGTTTCTCTTTCTTATGTTAATATATTTAGATTTTTTTTATATTTTTTTTCTACAGGGCTAACTGTTTGTTATTCTTTTCGGTTAGTATATTATTCTATGACAGGGGAATTACATAGAGGAGCTTTGAATGTATTGAACGATGAGGGTTGAATTATACTTCGTGGGATAATAGGTTTACTAGTTATAAGTATTATTGGTGGAAGTATATTAAACTGATTAATTTTTCCTACCCCCTTTATAGTGTGTTTACCAAATTATTTAAAATTGTTAACTTTGTTTGTTTGTATTGTAGGGGCAATTATAGGATATATTATTTCTAATATTAATTTATATTTTTCTAATAAGTCTTTAATTTTTTATAATACAAGAATGTTTTTAGGAAGAATATGATTTATACCTTATATTTCTACTTATGGGATTATTTATCATCCTTTAAATTTAGGGGGTTTAATTTATAAGGGTATAGACCAAGGGTGGTCAGAATTTTTTGGGTCTCAAAATTTATATAATAATTTAGTTTATTATTCTAAGGGCACAAGTTTTTTGCAAAATAATAATTTGAAAATTTATTTAATATTTTTTGTATTTTGGGTAATTATATTAATTTTTATAATAATTTTTGTTTAAATGTTTAAATAGCTTATAATTAGAGCATGACACTGAAGATGTTAGGGAGATATATTATATCTTTGAACATATTAGTTAATTAATTTAAGTAATTTATAAAAGAATTTCTTTATTTTTACAATGAAAATGTAAGGTTTTTTTTAAACTACATAAATAGAAGTATAAATGGAATTTAACCATTAAAAGAAAAAGTTAGCAGCTTTTATTTGAAACATCATACTTCTTTAATTGGAGTAATAGCTCAATTATATCATTAACAGTGATATGCCTCTTTTTGGCTTCAATTAATAGAATAAGGATGAAATCATCTAAGACTAGGTCGAAACTAGTTGCAATTTATCGCTTCATATTCAAGGTAGATTGATAAAACAATACTTTTTGAATGCAAATCAAATGTTATAATTAACTACAACCCTATGTTGATCAATTTAAAGCTCCTTGGTTTCATTCATGATATAACCCAATTAATAAAATAATAATAAAAATTATTCTAGTTAATATTCATACTATTATATTGGAATAGTTTATGATTACAATGATTGGTAAAATTAAAGCAATTTCTACATCAAAAATGAGGAAAATAATGGCAATTAAGAAAAATTGAAGAGAAAATGGAAGTCGAGAAGAAGATTTAGGGTCAAATCCACATTCAAAGGGGGATCTTTTTTCTCGGTCAATAATGGATTTTTTTGAAAGAATTGACGCTAATATTATTACGACAATTGAAATTGTAATAATTAATAAACCTATTAAAAAAATTAAAAGAATTATCTATACTATTAAATTAATAGGCCTTATGATTGGAAGTCATATATACTTTATACTACATAGATAGTTAACCCCCTCATCAGTAAATTGATACATAGAGAAATAATCATACAATATCAACAAAATGTCAATATCAAGCAGCTGCTTCAAATCCAAAGTGATGGGTGCTTGAAAAATGGTTATTTAAATGACGGGCTAAACATACTATTAAAAATGTTGTTCCAATTAAAACATGTAACCCATGAAATCCTGTAGCTATATAGAATGTTGACCCATAAACTGAATCGGCAATAGTAAAAGGAGCTTCAATGTATTCATACCCTTGTAAAATAGAAAAATAAACCCCTAGGAGAACAGTAAAAAATAGTCCTTGTGTAGTTTGTGAATGATTTCCTTCTATTAAGCTATGATGAGCTCATGTAACGGTTACCCCTGAAGCTAAAAGAATTGCTGTATTTAGAAGAGGTACTTGAAATGGATTAAAGGGTACAATTCCTATAGGGGGTCATGTGGCCCCTAATTCAATTGCAGGTGAAAGTCTTCTATGAAAAAATGCTCAGAAAAAAGATACAAAAAAGAATACTTCTGAAACAATAAATAAAATTATTCCTCAACGTAGTCCAATTGTTACTGGGTAAGAATGTAGGCCTTGAAAAGTTCCTTCTCGTGAGATATCACGTCATCATTGATATATTGTTAAAATAGTAATAATAGTTCCTAAAATTAGTAGGGAGGGATTAAATTGGTGGAATCATTTAACTAGACCTGATACTATAGTTATAGCTCCAATTGCTCCTGTTAAAGGCCATGGACTATAATCTACTAAGTGGAAAGGATGATTAGAATGAGTTGACATTAATTTACTTCTCTAGAATATAGGGTGCTAAGAACGGCAAATACATAAGATTGAATAATTGCTACTGCTGATTCTAATACAAGTAAAGCAATTTGGCCAATTACTAAAAAAGTGGCTAGAGTAATAGACAGGGAGGGGCCAGTATTTCCTAATAGGGTTAATAATAAGTGGCCTGCAATTATATTTGCGGTAAGTCGTACAGCCAGGGTTCCTGGCCGAATTACATTTCTAATTGTTTCAATACATACTATAAAAGGTATTAAAACTGCAGGGGTTCCTTGAGGAACTAAATGGGCAAATATATGTTGTGTATGATTTACTCATCCATAAATTATAAATCTTAATCATAATGGTAAAGCTAATGCTAAACATATTGTTATATGGGCTGTTCTAGTAAAAATGTAAGGGAATAAGCCTAAAAAATTATTGAATATAATTATTGAAAATAAAGAAATAAAGATAAAAGTTCTCCCGCTATGCCCTGTTGGACCTAGAAGAGTCTTAAATTCTTTATGTAATGTTAATAAAACAGAATTTCAAATAATATGGTATCGAGAGGGTATTAATCAGAATAGGGGAGGGATTATTAGAATCCCAATAAAAGTTCTTATTCAATTTAGTGATAAATTGAAAATACTTGATGAGGGGTCAAAAACAGAAAATAAATTAGTTATCATTTTCAATTAAGAGAATTGCTAGTCATTTTTTTTGACTTACTTTTTTGAGGGGCTAGAGGAACAAAAATATAATAATTTACTACACAAAATAATATTAATGTAGCAGAAAATATAATATATAAGCTTAATCAACTAAGTGGAGCTATTTGAGGTATTAAAAAATATCAGAAGCCTAATAATTTTAGTTTGACATACTAATGTTATATTTTTAACTAATTTTTTAGTATAGGGTTTCATTAGAAGTAATTGCTAATTTACTATATTGTGGTTTAAGAGACCATTACTTGCTTTCAGTCATCTAATGAATTAATTTATTGACGAAATTCATTTAATAAAGAAATTTACGGGGACACTTTCAATTACAATAGGTATAAATCTGTGATTTGCCCCACAAATTTCAGAACATTGACCAAAGAATAATCCTGGTCGGTTAATAAAGAAATTAGTCTGATTAAGACGTCCGGGGGCTCCATCTACTTTTACCCCTAGTGCAGGGACTGTTCATGAATGAATAACATCTGCTGCTGTTACAAGGATTCGAATTTGTGAACTTATAGGTAATACTACTCGGTTATCTACATCTAGAAGTCGAAATCCATCGATAGGTAATTCATTAGTTGGTACTATATATGAATCAAATTCAATATCTAAGAAATCTGAATATTCATAGCTTCAATATCATTGGTGGCCAATAGCCTTTAAGGTAATAATTGGTTCATTAATTTCATCTAATAAATATAGTAGGCGAAGGGAAGGAAATGCAATAAATAATAATACAATTGCTGGTAAAATTGTTCAGATTACTTCAATTGTTTGTCCATGTAGTAGAAATCGATTGGTATATTTATTAAAGAATAATATACCTATTAGATATCCAACTATTACAGTAATTATAATAAGAATTAGTAATGCGTGGTCATGGAAGAAGATTAATTGTTCTATTAAAGGAGATGCACTATCTTGTAAACCTAGGTTAGCTCATGTTGACATAAATTTCTAATAAAAGTTAAAATACTTTATATATGGAGCTTAAATCCATTGCACTAATCTGCCATATTAGAAGTTAGTTAAAAGTGGCAATTCTGAATAGCTATGTTCAGCTGGGGGGATATTTTGATATCATTCAATTGAAGAATTTAATTGAATTGGATAAATTACTTGACGTTGAGTAATTATTCTTTCTCAAATAATAAATAAGAAAAATAGAATTCCAAGTAGAGAAATAGTTGACCCAATAGTTGAAACTACATTTCATGCTGTATAAGCATCTGGATAGTCAGAGTATCGTCGAGGTATACCGGCTAGTCCTAGGAAATGTTGGGGAAAGAAGGTTAAATTTACTCCAATAAATATAATAATAAATTGACTTTTTAATCATATTGAATTAAGAGTTAAACCAGTAAATAAAGAATATCAGTGAATGAATCCTGCTATAATAGCAAATACTGCTCCTATTGATAAAACATAGTGAAAATGGGCTACAACATAATAAGTATCATGTAAAATAATATCAATTGATGAATTTGCTAATACAACTCCAGTAAGTCCCCCCACTGTAAATAGAAATACAAATCCTAGAGACCATAATAATGCAGGGGAGTATGATAGTTGTGACCCATGTAAGGTAGCTAATCAACTGAAAATTTTAATTCCTGTAGGTACAGCAATAATTATTGTTGCAGAAGTAAAATAGGCTCGAGTATCTACATCTATTCCTACTGTAAATATATGGTGAGCTCATACAATAAATCCTAATAAACCAATAGCTAGTATTGCATAAATTATTCCTAGGGACCCAAATGTTTCTTTCTTCCCACATTCTTGACTAATAATATGGGAAATTATCCCAAATCCTGGTAAAATTAAAATATATACTTCTGGGTGCCCAAAAAATCAAAATAAATGTTGGTATAGGATAGGGTCTCCTCCACCAGCTGGGTCAAAAAATGATGTATTTAAGTTTCGGTCTGTTAAAAGTATTGTGATTGCCCCAGCAAGAACTGGAAGAGATAAAAGTAATAAAATTGCTGTAATTACAACTGATCATACAAATAAAGGTATTCGGTCAAATGTAATTCCTGTTGAACGTATATTAATTACTGTAGTAATAAAATTTACTGCTCCTAAAATGGAAGAAATTCCCGCTAGATGAAGTGAAAAAATAGCTAAATCTACTGAAGCTCCTCCATGGGCAATTCCTGCAGATAGTGGTGGGTAAACTGTTCATCCTGTTCCTGCCCCATTTTCTACTATTCTACTTGCTAATAGTAGTGTTAGTGAGGGGGGTAATATTCAAAATCTTATATTATTTATTCGTGGAAATGCCATATCAGGGGCTCCCAATATTAATGGTACTAGTCAATTACCGAATCCTCCGATTATAATAGGTATTACTATAAAAAAAATTATAACAAATGCATGGGCTGTAACTACCACATTATAAATCTGATCATCTCCAATTAAGGCTCCAGGGTGTCCGAGTTCTGCTCGGACAATAATACTAAGGGATGTCCCCACTATTCCTGCTCAAGCTCCGAAGATAAAATATAATGTTCCAATATCTTTATGGTTTGTGGAAAATAGCCATTGTCGCGATTAAATGGCTGAAGTTTAGGCGTTAGATTGTAAATCTATTTATGGGAATTTATCTCTTTAATCAGGCTTTATAGTCATTTTAATGATATTAGACTGCAATTCTAAAGGAGTAACGATTTACTAAGGCTTAAAAGATTAATACTTATATTTATAGCTTTGAAGGCTATTAGTTTTTTTAACTTAAAGCCTTACAATATTATAAATATAGCAGATAGAAGGGGGAGACCAAATGTAGATATAAATGATAAAACAATATATAAATTTATTGTGCTAGAATTATAAGGGGATTCATTTATTCAATTATTTTCATAATAGTTTATTATGAAAGTTGAAAATGCTATTCGTAAATAAAAGAATAGAGTAACAAGAGTTGTACAGATTATAATAATCACAATAAATATTTGTCCGTTAATAGTTAAATATTGAATTGTAATTCATTTTGGTAAAAATCCCAAAAAGGGGGGTAGCCCTCCTAGTGATAATAAATTAATTATTATTATAGTTTTGGTTGTTTTAGATGAAAACATTCTTGAAAATATTTGATTGAAGTGAAATGTTTTTGTTATATTAAATGATATAACAATTGTAATTGATAAGAAGCAATAGAATATAAAATAAATTAATCAGATATTTTCATTAATATATATAGCACCTAATATTCATCCTAAATGATTAATTGAAGAGAAAGCTATAATTTTACGTAGTGATGTTTGGTTTAATCCTCCTAAAGACCCTATAATTAATGAAATACAAATAATTCATAGAATAAACTGATTTAATATAATATAAGAAATTAATATTAAGGGGGCAATTTTTTGTCAAGTTATTAAAATTAATGAATTAATTCAAGATAGCCCCTCTATAACTTCTGGAAATCAAAAATGGAAGGGGGCTGTTCCTCTTTTTATTAGAAGGGACGATAAAATAATTATTTTGTTAAAATTTTCTTCAATATTAATTTGAAAAATAAAATTAAACTTTATTATATAAATAATAACGGCAAATAATAAGACTCTTGATGCAAGTGCTTGGGTTAAAAAGTATTTTAGAGAGGCTTCTGATGATTTTAAATTATTAATATCATTTATTAAGGGGATAAATGCTAATAAATTAATTTCTAATCCTATTCAAGCTCCTAACCAAGAATTAGCCGATACTGCTATCAATGATCCTATTATAATAATAATTAAGAATAAAATTTTAGAAGAATTTTTTATAATTAAAAAGAAAAGGATTATAACCTTTATAATTGGGGTATGAACCCAGTAGCTTAGTTAGCTTATCTTTTTAATTCACAAATTTACATGAAAATGTATAATAAATTTATATTTTAGTGTATGACGCACAGAAGCTTTTGATGCTTTTAGAGATAGTTTGATTCTATTAAATATAATGAATATAATTAAGAAATTATATAATTTACTCTATCAAAGTAATCCTTTTGTCAGGCAATTCATTTTATACAAATATTTTATTGGTTAATAAAATATTTTGGTTATTTGCTATATAATTTTTGTTAATTAATTTTAATTATGGTTTATTTAAAAATAAAATTTTAACTAATTAATTAAAATTTTAATTTATATTTATATAATATAATAATTTAAATAATATATATTAATTTATTTATTTATATATATATATATATATTAAAATTTTATATAATATATATATAATCTATTAATATTGTATTTAAGTATATATAAATAAGATCTATATTATAGAGAATCATTAATATATGCATTTATATAAATTAGAAAT